TGAATCTATTAAATCTAGATAAAAAAAAAGACAAAATAATTTCTATCTTTTAAAACAAAAAGAGAAAAGAATTTAGAATATACTCCTGTTCCAGCTGCTACTGCAGTTTTCTTGATCTACCCGAAGCTTTTCAGATGAGACATTCATAAACAACTCTACTATAATTCTTAGTGGATAATCCCAATTTAGGTTGAATAGTAGTACATTAAATAGTAGTACATTATTAGTCTATATTTATTATTATTATATTATAGAAATATATAATAACAAATTACTAAAAAGATTAATACAAAAAAGAAAATATACGAAGAAATTCGTCCCCCCCCCACATATTTGATAGCCTCGCCTATAAAAAAACTTGAAATACCAATTCCATTTGGAATTCCATCAATTACTTGTCTATCAAAAAAATAATTGAATTTAGCTAACTTTCTTACACTCGCAATTAAAGATACTTCATAAAAAGCATCTATATAACCACGATTATATGACCAATCATATATAACATTGATTATTTTATCAGCAATAATTTTTTTAGGAACACTTTTTTGAAATAAATTAAATAAGTTCAAATTTTGTAAAGAAGAAAAAACAGGTTTATATAAAAAAGACGCTATAAATATTCCGAAAAAAGCTATACTCACCGAAAAAGTTGCATTTGTAAAAAATTCATACCAATCCACAGAATTCTTTGAATTTTGATGTAAAAGGTCTATAGACGGAATTAACAATTTAGATAATATATCCAAATCTATTCCTTCTTGGCTGAAAGAAATTCCTATGGACCCAACGAAGAAAGTAAATAGTACTAATACAAGAATAGAAAATAGCATAGTATTGTCTGATTCATGAGGATAAAAAAAAGGAATGTTTTTAGTACCAAAATAGGTACTATCAAGAAAAAGACGTCTTATGCTTTTGACATTTTGATTAATTCGATGTGAATATGTCCTCTTCCGAAAAAAAGAAGTTCTTTCATTATTATTCATTGTTAATAAAGCCAATAAATGAATTTTGTTTTTTAATTTTTTTTTTTCTTCTTTGCCCCATAAAGATATTGAATAGAAAGAACTATTTTTCTTTCCATTGAAATTTTGAAAATGAACGTTTAAATATCCTTCAAAAACAAGTAAATAGATTCGAAACATATAAAAGGCTGTTAATCCTGCTGTGGAACAGGCTATTATTGCGAAAATTGGTGAATACAACCAACTATCATTAAGAATCTCATCCTTGGACCAAAAACAAGCAAAAGGTGGAATACCACAAAGAGAAAGTGTACCTATTAAAAAAGCGGTTTTTGTAATTGGCGCATGTTTTGTTAAACCGCCCATAAGAACCATATTTTGACTTTTATCTGGAGAATATCCAACAATAGCTTCCATTGAATGAATAATGGATCCAGATCCTAAAAACAACAATGCTTTTGAATAAGCATGAGTAATCAAATGAAATAAAGCGGCTCGATAAGAGCCCATACCTAAAGCTAACATCATATAACCCAATTGAGACATTGTAGAATAGGCCAAATTTTTCTTAATATCTTTTTGAGCAATAGCTAAAGTAGCTCCTAATACTACTGTTATTATACCTATCAAAGCTATTCCACTCATTATGGAGGGTATAACTATGAAAAGAGGAAGAAGTCGAGCTACAAGAAAAATGCCTGCTGCTACCATAGTCGCAGCATGTATAAGAGCAGAAATAGGAGTAGGACCTTCCATAGCATCTGGTAACCATACATGAAGAGGGAATTGGGCAGATTTTGCAACTGATCCGCAAAATAACAAGAGGGCGCACAAAGTAACAAAAAAAAGATTCACCTCATTCTTATCAATTAAGTTATTGAATATTTGAAATAAATCCCGAAATTCCAAACTACCCGTTATCCAATAAAAACCTAAAATTCCTAATAATAAACCAAAATCCCCCACACGATTAGTTACAAACGCTTTTTGACAAGCATTTGCCGCAATAGGACGTGTGAACCAAAAACCTATTAATAGATAAGAACACATTCCAACCAATTCCCAAAAAATATAAACTTCTATCAAATTTGAACTAGTAACTAACCCTAACATTGAAGTATTAAAAAAACTCAGGTAAGTAAAAAATCTCAAATAGCCTTGATCATGAGACATGTAACTATCACTATAAATTAAAACCAGAATCCCAACAGTAGTGATTAATATTGACATAATAGAAGTAAGTGAATCGATCAAGTAGCCAAACTCTAAAGAAAGATCATTATTTATAGTCCAAGACCATACATATTGATAGATAGAACTATTCTCAATTTGATGAATAGATAGATCGATCGAAAAAATCATAACTATCATTAACAATAAAATACTAGGAAAAGCCCACATACGGCGAAGATTTTTCGTTGCCGTAGGAAAAAGTAGAAGTCCTACCCCTATTAAAATAGGAACTGGAAGTGGGATGAAAGGTATGATCCATGAAGATTGATGTATATATTCCATACAAAAAAAAATAAAGAATAAAAATATTTTGATTCTTGATGAATTTTGTTTCTTATTCGTTTGTTTTATCTCTTTTGTAAAGGGGTTCGGTTAATAAAAAAGTGGATAAATAAATCGAATTTGATATTCTTAATTGTTCTGAATCTTTGCACAATCGTTCCAATATTGGAAAGTACAAAGTCAAAATCGGACAAAAACCAAATTCCTAGTGAAAATATAAAAAAATTCTTATTATTTTAAGTAATATAAATTATTATGTTAGTCATTTTTATATATATTAATAAAAATGACTATTAATTAATTAATAAATAATAATAAATAAATAAAAACAAAATTTGTAAAATCAAAATTTTTATCTATAGAGTGAGGATGGGGATAAATCATTACACCAAAACGAAGAGCATTTGTTTATTTTGATATAAATTATAAAAACAATATAAAATAATACTTTTTTTATTATTCAGAAACTTTAGTTTCTTTTTGAACTAATTGATTCTTTTCCATTACAATAAAAAGAGATCCATAGATAGATATCTATTATCTATGAAAAATTTGGAAAAGGTTTATAATATTCAATGTTTTTACTTTAGCTATAAAAAAAAGAAAGAGGGAATTCAGATAAATAAGATATACAGCTAATTACAGAATAATTCGTTTTCATTTACAGAACAAATGTCTTTCACATCGAACTATAGGAATTAAAAAACTATCCTAATTGTATGGCAGTTCCAAAAAAGCGCACTTCTATATCAAAAAAAAAAATTCGTAAGAATTTTTGGAAAAAAAAGGCATATCGGACAGCATTGAAAGCCTTTTCATTAGCTCAATCTATTTTTACAGGTAAATCAAAAAGTTTTTTTTGTAACAAATAAAAATGTTAGATTGGAATAATATGAATTAGCTCGATTCAAAGAGTATTCTTTAATACTGATTTTATACTAATACTAGTATAGAATATGGAACATATATTTAGAATATATTATATATAGAATATATAATATATTCTAAATATATATATAGAATCTAATTTTTTTTTTTTTTCATATTTTTGATATTCGAATGAATCAAAATTTAAAATTGACTTATTATTATCAATTTATAATTATAATAAATGTTTAGTAAAGAAATGTACTAAATAAATAATAAATATTGCACTTTAATCGATTCCTTCAATCTCGACGATTGACTAAAGAATTGGTTATTATGATTTCGAGTAAGCCGCTATGGTGAAATTGGTAGACACGCTGCTCTTAGGAAGCAGTGCTAGAGCATCTCGGTTCGAGTCCGAGTAGCGGCATGGCATCCTATCCTATATTTTTTAAATTTTAAAAGAATAAGTCCTATAATGAATTCAATTCTCTATTTCTATTCCTAGTATTCATACCTTTTTTATTTTCATTATAGATATTTATTTTCATTATATATATATGATATTTTCAACTTTAGAGCATATATTAACTCATATATCGTTTTCGGTCATATCCATTGTTATTTCAATTCATTTGATAACCTTATTAGTCAATGAAATCGTAGGATTATATGATTTGTCCAAAAAAGCCATGATAATAACTTTTTTCTGTGTAACGGGATTGTTAATTACTCGTTGGTTTTTTTCGGGCCATTTACCATTTAGTGATTTATATGAATCACTAATCTTTCTTTCATGGGGTTTTTCAATTTTTCATATGGTTCCGTGTTTTAAAAAGGAGAAAAACCTTTTAAGTACAATAATTGCACCAAGTGTTATTTTTACCCAAGGCTTTGCGACTTCGGGTCTTTTAACCAAAATGCATCAATCTGTAATATTAGTACCCGCTCTACAATCCCATTGGCTAATGATGCACGTAAGTATGATGATATTGGGCTATGCAGCTCTTTTATGTGGATCATTATTATCGGTGGCTATTTTAGTAATTACCTTTCAAGAAGTCATCCAAATTCTTGGAAAAAACAAGAATTTGGATTCTTTAAATAAATCAGTTGATTTTGTTGAAATAAAATACATGAATATGAATGAAAGAAACAATGTTTTACGAAAAACATCTTTTTCTTCTTCTAGAAATTATTACAGGTCTCAATTTATTCAACAATTGGATCGTTGGGGTTATCGTATTATTAGTCTGGGTTTTCTGTTTTTAACGATAGGTATTCTTTCAGGAGCAGTATGGGCTAACGAGTCATGGGGATCCTATTGGAATTGGGATCCAAAGGAAACTTGGGCCTTTATTACTTGGACCATATTCGCGATTTATTTACATACTAGAAAAAATAAAAAATTAGAAGGTGTAAATTCTTCAATAGTGGCCTCTATAGGATTTCTTATAATTTGGATATGTTATTTGGGGATCAATCTATTAGGAATAGGACTACATAGTTATGGTTCATTTACATCTAATTGAATTTCAATAAGTAAAGAACCTGAGAAATAAAAATATGGAAAGCATATAAATATATACTTTCCATAAATCGTCGAGAACCCTTTCAATCAAGTAATGTAATGATTTAAGGGGTTCTCACAAACAACAAACATATTCGATTATATTATAATTTCAATTTTTTTAAGTGAATCTAACGGAAAAATCTTTTTTTTTCATTGGGCAAAGGTTTTTTTATCTTTCTTTTTGATTCATTTCTTCATGAAAAAGCTCTATCAAAAATTAGCTAGAATAGCTTCAACCTTGTCAACCGAGAATGAGAAAATGAAATCCGGATAAATACCAATACCTATTACGGGTATAAGGATAGAAATCGAAATAAATAATTCTCTCGGCCCAGAATCAAAAAAATAAGAGTTTGGTGTATTAAAAAACTTGTATCCATAGAACATCTGCCGTAAGATAGATAATAAATAAATAGGAGTTAATATCATTCCAATTGCGGTTACAAAAGTAATTAGTATTTTCATCATGAAAAGATATTTTTGACTAGTAATTATTCCAAAAAAAACTATCAATTCGGCAACAAAACCGCTCATGCCCGGCAATGCAAGAGAAGCCATCGATAAGATAGTGAAAATCGTGAATATTTTTGGCATTGGGATAGCCATTCCGCCCATTTCGTCAAGATAAAGAAGACGTAGTCTATCATAACTAGTTCCTGCCAAGAAAAAAAGCGCAGCGCCAATAAATCCATGAGATATTATTTGTAAAATGGCTCCGTTGAGCCCAGTATCACTTATAGAACCAATTCCTAGAATTATGAAACCCATATGAGATACCGAAGAATAAGCTATTCTTTTTTTTAAATTACGTTGACCAAAAGATGTTAAAGCGGCATAGATTATTTGAATAGAACCTAATATCATTAACCAGGGGCAAAATATGGAATGAGCGTGGGAAAATAATTCCATATTAATTCGAACCAAACCATATGCTCCCATTTTTAATAAGATTCCGGCTAAAAGCATACAAGTGCTGTAATGTGCCTCTCCATGGGTATCTGGTAACCATGTATGTAAGGGTATAATCGGCGATTTGACAGCAAAAGCAATAAGAAATGCCATATATAATATTATTTCTAGCGCCACGGGATACGATTGATTAGTTAATGTTTCAAAATTTAATGTTGGTTCATTAGAACCATATAAACCGATACCCAGAATTCCCATTAATAAAAAAACAGAACCTCCTGCAGTGTACAAAATAAACTTTGTAGCTGAATACAAACGTTTCTTTCCCCCCCACATGGCTAAAAGTAGATAAACGGGAATTAATTCCAATTCCCACATGATGAAAAAAAGTAAAATGTCTCGAGAAGAAAATAGTCCGATTTGACCGCTATACATTGCTAACATCAGGAAATAGAATAATTGGTATTCTCGAGTAACCGGCTGAGCCGCTAAAGTGGCTAAAGTAGTTATAAATCCCGTCAGTAAAATAGGTCCTATAGAGAGTCCATCTATTCCCAATCTCCAGTAAAAATCAAAAAAATTGATCCATTTATAATTCTCCGTCAGTTGAATTAGTGGATCATCCAATTGGAAATGATAACAAAATGCATAGGTTGTTAGAAGGAGATCGATTAAGCATATACAAATGCTATACCACCTAATTACCTTATTTCCCCTATGAGGGAATAAGAAAATTAAGGAACCTGCGGCTATTGGGAAAACTACAACTATTGTTAACCAAGGAAAATAATTCGTGATAAAAATAAGATACACTTGGGCCAGAAAAGCCCGTGCTCAAAATAAAATAGAAAATATTTTATTTTGAGCACGGGCTTTTGCCAGTAAAAAAAACGTATTCGTGTGGTGTTTTTTGAAACGTATCAATAAGCTAGACCCATACTTCGAGTTGTTTCATGCCATAAATAAACTCGAACACTTAAGAAATCCGTCGGACAAGCGGACTCACACCTCTTACAACCAACACAGTCCTCTGTTCTTGGGGCAGAAGCTATTTGCTTAGCTTTACATCCATCCCAAGGTATCATTTCTAATACATCTGTGGGACAGGCTCGGACACATTGAGTACATCCTATACATGTATCATAAATCTTTACTGAATGTGACATTGTATCTATAGTAATTTTTGAACATCAAAAAAGAAAATTATCGATCTAGTAAACTCGTAAATGAATCATATATTTATATACCAGATGAATCAATGATTTGTCATAATATTGTTAATCAAAAAAGACGTCTAGATAAATTTAGAAGAAGGAATAGAAGAGGACCAGGATACTTTGATTTCTTATGATTTAGTCAATGCAAACATGATCATAAGTTGTGTAGAATACATACTAATTTTAATTGATAAATATTATACTATTTGCATTTTTTTTATTAATTATGATTAATTAATTAATGCTATTTATTCAACAAATTCGATTGATTGATACGGGTTGATTTTCTGTTACGAGCAATTGCGGAAACAATAGCCAGTCCGATAGCTGCTTCAGCGGCTGCAATAGCTATAACAAAAATTGAAAAAATATTTCCTTTTAATTGGCGATTATCAAAAAAATCAGAAAAAGTTACGAGATTTATATTAACTGCATTCAATATAAGTTCAAGACACATAAGGGCTCGAACCATATTTCTGCTCGTGATCAATCCATAGATACCAATAGAAAATAAATAGGCACTCAAAACAAGTACATGTTCGAGCATCATTGACGAACTCCTTATTAATTTTGATTCATTTCAATATGAACAACAATTCAACAGATTCAATTGACTAAAGAATATAACAAAACAAGTCTGGAACAAAATAATATATCGGCAATAAAAAAAAGAGTTTATACATAAAAACTTTTTCACTTCACATAGAATTGAAAAAAAAAAAAAAATAGAATCTTGATTGATATTACTAATTCTTTAAAGATTTCTTACTGGCGAGCTACGACAATTGCACCTATCAAAGCAACTAAAAGAATTATTGAAATTAGTTCAAATGGAAGAAAAAAATCGGTTGATAAATGAATTCCAATTTGTTGACTAGTACTTATCAAATCTTGCTCAAGAATCTGATTTGGTCTTGTAGTCCAAATAATTCCGTACCATGATGTATCTGGAATAATAGTTATTAGTGAAACAAAAATACTTGTACAAACTATCAAAGTAATTCCATCCCCAACGGTCCAAAGATTAAAATCTTGGTAATATTCGGAACTATTCATGAACATCACAGCAAATATGATTAAAATGTTAATAGCTCCCACGTAAATAAGTAGCTGTGATGCAGCTACAAAATGCGAGTTTGATAAAATATATAATAAGGATATACAAACAAGAACCAGTCCCAACGAAAAAGCAGAAAAAATCGGGTTGGTAAGTAATACTACTCCTAGACTTCCTAATATAATACCCGATCCCAGAAAGACTAAAAGAAAATCGTGTAGCGTTTCAGGCAAATCCATTATATGTAAAAAAAAGACAAACAAATCGAAATTTCATGACCTTATTGATATGACCAGGAAAAAAATTTTATATACTTAAATTTTTTTTGTATTGAAAAAAAATCCTAAGGAGTTTTCATTGATATAGTTACTGTTATATAATCAATGTCATTCCAGTCTTTATACTAAAGAGTAGTTTGAAACGATATTCAAACTTAAGTATAAAATAAAAGTAGATATAACATATATAACTTTATTTATTTGATAGTTTTATAATAATAATATATTTATCTATTCTATTTAAGAATATATTTATATATTTATCTATTCTATTTAAGAATATATTTCTATAATTCTATAATCATAGAATATTTCTAATCGGATATCTACTATAAATTATTTATTTTCATTTTTTTTTTATTTTGATAATATTTTATTTCGATTATTCTATCTATTATATTTATATATTCTATATATTTATTCTATATATATTATAGATTTTATTTTTTATAAGAATAAATCTTTAATTATAAAAAATTCTCTTTTTTTATTTGAATTGTTCGAATTGTATAATCATCAATTACTGACATTGGTAAACGGCCCAAAGCAATTTGATTATAATTCAATTCGTGACGATCATAAGTTGAAAGTTCATATTCTTCAGTCATTGATAAACAATTTGTTGGACAATACTCAATACAGTTACCACAAAAAATACAAATTCCGAAATCAATACTGTAATTTAGCAATCGTTTCTTTCGAATATCAGTTTCCAGTTTCCAATCAACAACGGGTAAATCTATAGGACATACACGAACACATACTTCACAAGCAATGCATTTATCAAATTCAAAATGGATTCGACCGCGGAAACGTTCCGATGTTATTAATTTTTCATAAGGATATTGAATAGTTACAGGTAAACGATTTGCGTGAGATAAGATAATCATGAAACTTTGACCAATGTACCTTGCAGCTCGGACTGTTTGTTGACCATAATTCATGAATCCAGTTACCATAAGGAACATATCGTAAATATCTATGAATATTTTTGTTTTATTTCTTTCTCTTATTTCAGACAAGTTATGAATATAGAAGATAAATCTTTTACAGTGAAAACAATTGAGACGAAGTTGTTAATAATAGATTACCGAGAGAAATAGGTAAAAGAAATTTCCATCCAAGATTTAATAATTGATCCATTCTTAGCCTAGGCAAAGACCATCTTGTTAGGATAGAAACGAATAAGAAAAAATACGTTTTAGCTAATGTAATAAAGAGATCAATTGTAGTTCCAAAAACTCCATATGTTTTATTTATTTCAAAAAACTCAGAAACGAATATGTACGGAATAGAGATATTTGAACCGCCCAAGTAAAGAACTGTTACAAATAATGAAGAAATTAAAAGGTTTAAGTAGGAAGCAACGTAAAATAAACCAAATCTAATACCCGAATATTCTGTTTGATAACCCGCTACTAATTCTTCTTCTGCTTCTGGTAAATCAAAAGGTAATCTTTCACATTCTGCTAGTGAAGAAATTAGAAAAACGATGAAACCCATAGGTTGACGCCACAAATTCCACCCCCAAAAACCATATTTTGATTGCGCATCAACTATATCAACTGTACTTAAACTGTTAGATAATCCTAGTCGGTGATAACATTACTGTTCCCATCTCTATTACAGAACCGTACATGAGATTTTCACCTCATACGGCTCCTGGAAAGCCTTAAGTAAATCTAAGGACCGGGCCGATTATTTATCTCGTGATATATCCCTAAGATATACAAGATTAAAATCTATCGAACGGTTCTGAATTAGACCAATTCAATTCTGTCTGTTCTAGAAATAACTAAATAAGAAAGATAAATCCATTTTAATAAAAGATACAATAAGGCACTTCTGAATTGATCTCATCCCTTAAAAATCCAAATTTGAATTTGTTGAGTAATAACTGAATTCTTCCATAAAATACTCTTTTAGAATTCTCAATAACCCTCATCATTTTGAATTACGAAAAAGAATTACACATTCGTTTCTTAATTATCATGTGAATTGGATCTCCATGAATATGGATATAAGAAATCAAAAACGAAAAAGAGATCTCCTTTTCGTTTTTGATTTCTTCTTCTTTTTTCGTTCCTATTCTTCTTTTTTGTGCTATGAAAAAGGTACTTCAAAAATTTTAAAGGATTTTTTCGTTCCTGATAGTAATTTATTTAATCAGTGGATGGAAGCATACTCTGGATCGGAGTTGTGGGGAGTACTGCTTGATTTTTTCTACCAACTTAAAGCCCCAATTAGTATTCTTTTTCTATTATTCGTAAATTTTCTTTTCAATAATTTACAAAATCTGTGTTACTAATCCTTTGTGTATCTTGGTGTTTCTAACCATCCACTCCTTTTTTTATTAACCCCTTATTTATTTTATTTTAATACATCTATGATAATTCATACAAATGGTAACTAAAACTCAATAAGGTTGGTCTTTTGAGCCCGCTTCAAAACAGGATGAAAAATTATCCAATCTTGGGTTAAATGGCCTCTTTTCTTTATAATTTTATTTCACTTCATTCTTATACATAGAAAATGAGACTCAATATTTTTACTGCCATTTAAAACCATCATACTATCTATTAACTAATTAACTATAAGTAATAGAGTATTCTGAAATTTTATTCAATATAAGCTGTTTTATTTCACTCATATAACTATCTAATTTAGTTCTTCAATCTGAATTGTGAAAAATAAAATGAAGATAATGAAGGTTTCTATTCAATTTATTCGACTCCTTTCCTATCTAGTACTATATTCCTATATAGTACTATAAAGAGAGGAGCGTAGCAATAGCATCGAATAGCTTTTTCGGTTTCAACGAATCGCACGTAGAGATATTGATAAGACACATAGAGTTAATGGTATTTCATAACTAATCGATTGAGCAGCAGCTCGTAGACCACCCAAAAAGGAATATTTATTATTTGACCCATATCCTGACATAAGAAGTCCAATGGGAGCAATACTCGAAATAGCAATCCATAAAAAAACACCGATATTGAAATCAGATAAAACAAAGTTATAGCCAAAGGGAATTACTGAATAACTTATTAGAATTGATATGACTGATATGGATGGTCCGATACTGAATAAACGAATATCTCCCCTAGATGGAATAAGATTCTCTTTGAATAGTAGTTTTGTTCCGTCTGCTAGAGCTTGGAGAATTCCAAAAGGACCAGCATATTCAGGTCCAATACGCTGTTGTATCCCTGCAGATATTTGTCTTTCTAACCATACAATTGCTAGTACACTTATTGTGATTCCCAATACAAGAATCAAAATAGGTACAAGTATCCATAAAATTCCATAGACCTCTTTGAAAGATTCCAATCCGGAAAAAGAATTTATATCTTGGACTTCCGTTGTATCAATTATCATTTCAACGATCAACTTCTCCCATAATGATATCTATGCTACCTAGTATTGTCATAATATCAGCCAATTTCATTCTTTTAACTAATTGAGGAAGAATTTGCAAATTGATAAAACCTGGTGGACGAATTTTCCATCTCCAAGGAAAACCATTCTGATCTCCTATTAGAAAAATTCCTAATTCCCCCTTTGGAGCCTCAACTCTCACATAAAGTTCTTGTTTCGGCAATTCAAAAGTCGGAGACGATTTTTTACCAATGAATCGATATTCAAAATCATTCCATTCTGGCTCCTTTTCTCTATCAAAGGATCGAATTTCTAAATTTTCATATGGCCCACCTGGAATTCCTTCCAAAGCCTGTTGAATAATTTTAATGGATTCCACCATTTCACCAATTCGAACTAAATAACGAGCTAATGAATCTCCTTCTTTTTGCCATTGAACTTCCCAATCAAATTCCTCGTAACACTCATAATTATCAACTTTACGTAGATCCCATTGTATTCCGGAAGCCCGAAGCATCGGTCCTGATAACCCCCAATTTATAACTTCCTCTCTACCAACAACACCTACGCCTTCAACCCGTTCTAAAAAAATTGGATTTCGCGTAATAAGTTTTTGATATTCAATAACCCTTGTTAAAAAATAATTGCAGAAATCAAAACATTTATCTATCCAACCATAAGGTAGATCAGCCGCTACTCCTCCAATACGAAAATAATTATGCATCATTCTCATACCTGTCGCAGCTTCAAATAGATCATATATTAATTCTCTTTCTCTAAAAATATAGAAAAAAGGGGTTTGTGCACCAATATCTGCCATAAAAGGTCCCAGCCATAGTAGATGAGAAGCTATACGACTTAACTCCAACATAATTACTCGTATATAGCTGGCTCTTTTAGGTACTTGAATATTTCCCAATTGTTCCGGTCCATTTACGGTTATTGCTTCTGTGAACATAGTAGCTAAATAATCCCAACGTGTTACATAAGGCAGATATTGTATAATTGTTCGGTTTTCCGCAATTTTTTCCATACCTCTGTGTAAATAACCCAATATTGGTTCACAATCAATAACATCTTCACCATCCAGAGTAACAATAAGTCGAAGAACACCATGCATTGATGGGTGTTGAGGCCCCATATTGACTATCATGAGGTCTTTTCTTGTAGCTGGGACATTCATAGGTTTTTCCTCGATTCATTCTTCCATGAATCGTTAAAAAAAAGTTCATCAAAATTCAGGATCTAATAAATCGAATAATTGAAAATAATTCTTGAAATTAACGAATTTGTGAATCCCGAATACCCAACTGATTTATTAATTTTTTATAACGTATTTTATTTTTCTTTGACAAATAAGACAGTAGTCGTTGCCGTTTTCCTAGAATTATACGTAAACCCCTTTGAGATAAATAGTCTTTTGGGTGTAATTCCAAATGTGAAGTAAGTCTTCGTATCTTATTAGTGAAATTGGATACTTGAAATTCAACTGATCCGGGGTTTTCTTCTTCTTTTTTTTTTTGTGAAATAACAGGTATAAATGAATTTTTTATCATAGAAAGCTTTTCTCTCCCCCTCCTTTTTGGTAGATATTTTTATTGATCAGTAATAGTAATGACACTAATTTTGAATTTTGTATATAAAATTATCTTAATTTACTTAACAATTCTTAATTTCTTTTTTTTTTTTTTCAAATCAATTATATTATTATATTATTAAGGAATGTAATTCAAATAGATAAAATTCAAATAGATAAAAAAATACTATATTTATGGATTCACAAAATAAAAAATTCTATTGTCTTGTTTGTATATTTCAAATAAATATAAGACCTTTTTTTTGATTCATTTTTCGATATATTTCTATCTAATGGATACATCATTGAATTCATATCAATCCTACAATGCGTGTGCGCATTTATTTTTATTTAAATTATATATATATAAATAAATAAAAATATTTCTAGTAACATATCTGATATCAGATATGTTACTAGAAATATTATGATAATGAAAAATAGAAGAGAAATGTAGATTATCAATTAAATTTTCAATCGAGGGTACATATGTATCCTAAATATACTGAAACGGCTTCCATTATGGGTATCAAACCAATAGCGGTTTATACAAGCTAAATCTTCTAATCGATAATTTGGCCAAAGAAATAATTTAAAATTCATTAGTTTTTTTGTTTCGCTATCAAGATCTTTATTTTTACCCAAAACTTGAGAAAAATTATTTATTTTATTCTCATTGTCATTTATTGTTTTTCTATGCACAGTATTTCTATTCCTAGGATTGAAACACATTAGAATTCTCAATTCTCTACGGCGTCTAGTAGACAAAAGATTTTCAGGAACAAACAAATCATAATGATTTTTATCTTTATTTTCTGTTATCTTTTGATCAACACGACTTTTTTCTCGGTTTCTTTTCAAAATTTTTCGCTTCTTACTCTTATGAATCAACGGTAGGCTTACGATTTGATATATAAAAGATTCTTCATATTTTTTTGTAGACAGGCGAATAGGTTCAATAAAAAACGTTAGGTTATCCTTCAATTCTTCAGTGTCCCTACATTCTGTATAACTAAAATCCTTAGTAAGCGGATCAATCAAATTTTCTATATCTAGGTCTACCTTTTTAATCGACATTATAAAAAATTTTTTAACATGTTTCATTTTAACCAGGAGACAAAGTAACTTGATCTCCTCCAGCATAGTTTCTTGGACGGAAGGATCACAGTTCAAATAAAAACCCAAATACTTTTGTAGTAAGAAATCCCGTTCTCCCTTTAGATCGGTCCTGTATTTATAATCATCGTTTGATCCGTCATAATAGTCTGAGCGATGTGGTTTAAAATCTACTCCACTCCCGTCTTCTTGAGTTTGTAACTCGAATGGATCAGGAATGTGTTTAACAAGATCTTTTCCATAAACAAAGATCTTTTCCATAAACAAAGGGTAAGATCCAAGGATTCTTCTTATATGCATCATAAAATATCCTTAATTTTGAAAAGAACCAAAATCTGGGATTCAGTAATTTCTGATTCGGTATAGAATTCCTTTTTCTTTTTCCATTCATTCCCATCCAATTTAAATACTTTCTATTCCTACTTTTTTCCATATCTATAATAGGATATTCATATTCTTCTAGATAATTAGAGATATCGCCTATTATATCCAAAAATTCTTTTTTACATGTGTTGTAATTATAAGAAATCGCTTGGTTTTTGTTTGCTTGGAATGGTGATCTATATCCATAAATATAGGATTTTTTCTTATCCGCAAAATTAAGATATTGATAGGAGAAAAGATCATATCTATATTGTTTTTTAATTTTTTTTTTAATTTCTAATTCTAATAAGTCTACTTGTTGTTTTTTGGAAAGAATTAATTCTTTTTTTTCATATGAATCATCATAATCTTTCTTTTGAGCCACACGATGTTTATTGACTCTATTCCTCCAGTTTTGTTTTGTTTTTTAATTTTTTTTTTAATTTCTTTTTAATTTGTTTTTTAATTTTTTTTTTAATTTTTTTTTTAATTTCTAATTTTTTTTTTAATTTTTTTTTTAATTTCTAATTTTTTTTTTAATTTTTTTTTTAATTTTTAATTTTTTTTTTAATTTTTTTTTTAATTTCTAATTTTTTTTTTAATTTTTTTTTTAATTTCTAATTTTTTTTTTAATTTTTTTTTTAATTTCTAATTTTTTTTTTAATTTTTTTTTTAATTTCTAATTTTTTTTTTAATTTTTTTTTTAATTTCTAATTTTTTTTTTAATTTTTTTTTTAATTTCTAATTTTTTTTTTAATTTTTTTTTTAATTTTTAATTTTTTTTTAATTTCTAATTCTTTTAATTTCTATTTTTTTTTTAATTTTTTTTTTAATTTCTATTTTTTTTTTAATTTCTAATTCTAATAAGTCTACTTGTTGTTTTTTGGAAAGAGTTTTTTGGAAAGAATTAATTCTTTTTTTTTTTTTTTTCATATGAATCATCATAATCTTTCTTTTGAGCCACACGATGTTTATTGACTCTATTCCTCCAGTTTTGTGGTACTAATCTCGACCATCTGCTCTCAGGTAAATCATATTGATAATGAACCTTTAACCAATTTGTCCATTGATTCATTAACGAATCGGGACGGTTCTTATGTCTTAATTTGGAATTATATATTCCTTGTATTCTAAAAAAATAATCCTTTATTTCATTCTTAAGAAAAAAAGATCTTCCACGAGATTCAAAAATAGATCTTAACTTATATTTATATCTATTACTAACTTGAATCTGTGATAATTTAAACAATACATATGCTTGTGACAAAGAAGATACATCACAAGAATTCTGTGAATTCATATTCGTAATATTCCAAGATTTGTCTATAATCGACATAAATGGAATTATACTTTGATTTGTTTTATCAATTCTTTCTTCATTTTTTTTTTTATTGTAAACGGATTTATTTACATTTACAATTTTGTTCGTTGATTCAAGAAAATCAAGAAAATCAAGAAAATCAAGAAAACGTTGTCTATGGATCCTAGCAATACTACCGATCCATAAAAGGATATCTATGTATACCCTTTCCATGAAAAATTTGAAAAAAGAATAGGATTTACGGGTTAATCGAATAGTTCTTCTTTGTAATATTTGCAAACTATTTTTTTGTAATTCTAATCTTTTAGCATCATAAGTAGTTTTGTTCGAATTCAAATCGATCTCTGAAGTTATAATCCCCTCTTTTTTTTCTTCTGTCATTGTTTCTATTTGTTTTATGATTGTCTTTGTTTTAACATTAAGATCTTTTATCCTTTTTTCTGTGAATGAAGAAATTGTCCAATTAATAGATTCAATTTTAACGGGTGATTCCTCAATCACCTCAATCTTTGGATTATTCTTACTGATTGTTGAAGTTTTTTTGCTGTCACTCAATTCATCTATTTCTTGGAACCTAAATAGAATACTTTTAAGAATACTCCAGTTTTCTATTTCTTTTAACAAGGTTCGAAACCATTTTTGTCTTTCATTTAAAAATTTTAGAACTAGAAAAAAACGATTTTTCAAATCTTTTTGCAATTGTTTTTGTATTTTTTTTAAAATGGGACCCAAAAATGAAAAGGGGATTGGGACATGATCCTCAAGGTACGAATCGACGCATGTTCCATAACCTGTTAAAAACCCAAAGTTTTTTTTTTCAGTGGATCTATATTTTTTTTTCAGTGGATCTATTTTTTTTTTAGTGTGCCAAGGTTTCAGAACAAAAGGGGATAAGATCATTATCTGAATACCCTCGTCGAACCAGTTTTTTGGCAATTTGTTGTGGGATACTGGAAAGCCCTGATAGGTGCATTTAATATGCACTTCTTTTCTCCAATCCCTAAAATCTTCTGACCATTCGGGATTTTGAAATAATAGGATACGAATAATATTTTTCGTTATTATTAATGAAGGTAATACAATATATTTTCTAATAACTGATTGGATTAGTAACACAAAACTTCTAATTATTAGACCATATAGAATGTTTTCCCAGTCTTCTTCTATTTTTCTAAGTCTTCTTTCAGCCTCGTCTTTGTATTCCGCTTTCTCTTTCTGTTCCATCCTTTTCTGAAACTCCAAAAATTCTGAATTGTCAGTACCAGGTTTCCTGAAAATTTCTTTCCAATATTGGGATAGATCCTCAAAAAGTTCACCAACAAATAACAGGCGGTCCTCTATTACCTCCAAAAAAAGGGGGGAATGGACATTTCCTTGAAAGAGTTTCGAAGTCACTGTTTTACGCCGTTGAGGACGCATAGATCCTTTAATTATTTCTCGGGCATAATCTGGTTCGCGTGAAGAATTTAGTAGAACTAAGTCGTGATCTAGGTCCAGTTGAGGAATAGCCTCATTGTCATTAGTTTTATTTATACCACTAAAAAAACCCAGTGGATCTGTTTCACCACTAAAAACAACCGAACGTACGATTGGTGCGCAACGAATCTGAGCCTCCTTTGTCATTCTTTCCGCCTCTTGCTCCAATTCGTCGACTAAGTTGTATGACCATCGAGGAACTTGTTTACTGATTTCGTTTATTGCACCACATTTCCTTCTATTAAAAATTGTTTTATTGTTCCGATCAGTTCTAATTGCGTCCAATAAGAATTTTTTTTTTCTTTTTTTTTGTTCGGGATATGTTTTATCTTTATCATAATATACTGAACCTAAATAAAGTCTGTCTAACCAAAAATATTTTGTTGGCATTGGTTTAGCCAAAAATAGACTCATAAACTGAAACAAAAAACCAATTTCAGTTACTACGAATCTTCTATCAAATTGATCTAGTTTTTCTTCAAAAAATATTGTCTGTTCAAATTCTTTCTGTTCAAATTCTGGATAATTACTATTAATATTAATAGCAAGAAGGAGACCATGAATCTTATTTAGATTTAACAAAGGGGTCTTTGTTATGTTTTCCTTTGATGGTGAAAAGATTTGTCCACGAAAAGGTCCATTCAACAAAGGATCATATATTTTAGGTAAGTATATTTTTTTCCTCTTATCATTAGACAATCTAATTCGGGTATCTAATACATCCACTGGAAGAAATTTCTTATATTTCTTATATTTCTTATCTAGAACTTTTGCCCTTTTTAAAAATTCATTGCTTAGTTTCTTTGTTTTTTCTTTATTAGTGGAGCTCCAAGAATTAAACAATTCATTATCATTAGAGGAGATTTTATATCTTCTGAAGAGATCTATTTTTTTTTCCATCATTTTCAAAAAACTAGATAAATCAGGTGGATACGTGAAAGATATTCGTTCTTTTCCATCACTTTGACATATATGAAAAAAAAATTGTGAATTTTCATCTCGTACGACACTTTCAAAGTGATCATTTTTTATATATCGCAATGGCCTATTCCATTTTCGATAATCGAAAAGAGTAGTTACAATAGGTTTTTCAAATTCTAAGAGATTCGTTTCTTCCTCAACGTTGTCCAAAGTAAAAGTATTATCTTTTTCCGAAAAAAGATAAGGAGTAAGATCGTCTTCGGTGGATCTGTTTTGTTCTTGTTTAGTTTCTTCCGTTTCCGAATCTATTTCAACATCGATTTCTCGTTCAGTTCCAGCATTGATTTCATCTTTTTCCCTCTCGTCGTATTCGAAGATTTCATCAGGATAAAAATATGGAAGCGGTGTTCTGCCTAAATAGTGGGCTAAGATAACAAAAGAAAAAACAACAAATATTTGACCCACATAATTTCGCAATTGTAACAGAATGTACTTATCAAATCGCATAGTTAACTTAGATTTGATCGAATTTTTTTGCTGTGACCAAACTAATAATATCAATCCAATACATTTCATCAAAAAGATATGACCAATTAACCAACCAACAAAACTACTTGTTAAGAATAACAATTTATTGTTGGATCGAAAGAGATAAATGTTCATTAATCTTATTAAGATTGAACTTGGGAAAAGAAGGGGATTTAATAACTGAAAAAAAAGATTGTTAAAGAATACTTTGTAAATACTAAATTTACGTATTGAATTTGGATTCTTGTATCCGGAATCCAACTTGTATCCATAATCCGAATAGTAGTGTTTGTCATTTTTGTGTATGAAATTAAAGAAAAGATACGTTAGAGTTAGGACAGTTATTGTATGAGGTCTAATCAATGCCAAATGCAAAGGCGCATAATAGATCGATATGAACATCATCAGCTGTCCCGTAATAAACCCGGTTGTTGCTGATATTTTCGTCTCGGTATCTTTTTCCATAACCTGGGCTCGAATAAGGAAGAGATAAGATGGTCCTATGGAGAATGTGCTCAGAAATCCATAATAGAGTCCGATCACAACGGCTGAATTCATTATTTTAAGGCATAAAGCTACTAAATAACCTGGTATCAAAGATTGATAAATCATAAAAAACCTCGTCTTTATTTATTGCAA